CCAGTAGATCCCCAGACATACTACTCTCCTTTTACCAAAAAATCTTATTCTTAAATCTTGTTCGTGAAATAAAAAAAATAGTTTTCTATATTCTTCTAATTTCTATGTCTAGGAAACTACTAGAGGATCCTATTTTTACTTTCTATTTGACACTATTTGACATTTCTTTCTTTTCTTGTCTTCTTTGTTCTATTTCCCTTTCTTTCAGATTAAAAAAACTCCAAAGTATACTTTTTTGTTTGCAGATCGAGGTAAGAAATTCGAATCTTTTTTTCTATTTACTTTTTTTTATCTATCAGATCCTTTCTTTAATATTGTATGGAATTTTTTTAATAAGAATAGATTCTTAAGTGAAAGTTTCGTTTTCGCATCCATTAATTGCCGTAAAAATCTCGTATGCATAGATATGAAAAGAAAATATTTGATACGCAAAGTCATGATTTGATAGATTTTTCTATGATTTCTTATTTCTATAGATATATATCATATCTTAAAGAAATAAGAGAAATGTAATTTTCTCTTTTCTGATATTCGGAAAAAAGATATTTGAAAGTCAAATGACTTGTATGTTGGAACTTAGAATAGAATAAGCCCTTCTTCGTGGAGGAGGGGAGTAGCAATTTCTTCCTATAGAACCTCTAGGAACAATAAGATTGAATCAGAAATATCGACAGATTCTTGCGGAGTCCAAACCAAAGAGGTCTTCAAAACGAAAAAAAAAGATCCACTGTTCGAATTTCATTTCTATCGAATTTGAATATCAGAATAGTAGATATAGTTATGATTCAATGGGTTAGGTCCACTTACTTTTTTTTAGAATCTTTCCCATTTTTTTGATTGGAATAATAGAAAATCGGAATATCTGACAATTAAAGGAGATATCACATTCTAAAATATAAATATAATTCAAGAAATTAATATATTTCGAGAAATAAGAATAATTCACTTTCTAACTAGAATTAGTTTACTATATTCGAATTCATTAGAATGATAACAATAACTTCTTAAAATTAATGATTCCATTTTTTAATGAAATTATACTACTATTCCTTAGTTTTTTTTTTATTTACAAAAGGAAACTTCTTACAAATATCAAGAATATCTCTATTCTTCCTTCAAATAGGAATACCGCTCTTAGTATTTTAAGAAAAAAAGTCAAAAGCCCCTTATCGGATTTGAACCGATGACTTACGCCTTACCATGGCGTTACTCTACCACACTGAGTTAAAGGGGCCTCATTTGATTCAATTCCTGAATAAGGAACCAGCTAATATTAGTTTAGTACATCTATTTGTTACTGCATATACTTATATATATATAAATAAGATAAGTATATATAAATAAGATAAGATTAGAATATATGTACATAGATCTATTTTTTGTACATAGCAACTCATTAAGGAACAAGAAATTGGATTTACCTAGTGAATAGAGTTATAGTTAAAAAATAATTTCTATTAGATTTGATAAATAGAAATGGAATGAATTTTTTCAAAACCGATTCAAATTGAAAAAAAAAAACAACTTTCAATAACTTATAGATCCCTATCCTTTTTACCTTACCCAATTTCCAGATTTATTCTCGTTTTTTTTCCCGGCTTAATGTGAGATAGAAATATACCTATCAAATCTTCTTAACACTGAATGAAAGTGAAAGAAATGAGGTTTTAATGCCTCGCCTCTTCCAACAAATCAATCATTCCCTGAAAGGATTCTCTCTTTCTTTTGTTTTCTTTCGCATTACTTATCTTTTTTCTATTTTTTTTCTTATAGATTGGTGATGGGAATGAACAATTTCGAAATTGAAATGATGAATCAAAAGATTTTATGGAATTCTGAAAGCTGGAAAGATCCTTCTGATCGAATCATATCATTCCATTATATTGACAATTTCAAAAAACTGTTCATACTATGAACATAGTATAATGGCGGTCGGGCAAGTATGCCCCCATCGTCTAGTGGTTTAGGACATCTCTCTTTCAAGGAGGCAACGGGGATTCGACTTCCCCTGGGGGTAGGATACTACGAAAGGAAATTGATCAGGGATTTTCAATAAAGACTGAAATTGATTCTTCCTGGGTCGATGCCCGAGCGGTTAATGGGGACGGACTGTAAATTCGTTGGCAATATGTCTACGCTGGTTCAAATCCAGCTCGGCCCAAAAATTTGCTGATCCACCATGAAATGATATAACCCATTTGTTGTTCTCTGAAAATGACCGATGGGCTCGGATACGGAAGAATAAAGATTTCAGACATCCCTAGTGCTATTTCTTTTTTCCATATTACATATTTTTTCCACAAATTCGGATTTTGCTAAATTCCTGACAGGATCCATAAGTATAAAGTCTAAGGAAAGGATTAAAGTAAAAAAAAAAAAGAGTCTTTTTTTTGTTTCATTGATTCATTTTTCAATCGATTTGGCAATAACGAACGGATTACTCGTAATCCGTGTCGATCTCGCTAAAGTGCAGACCCATATAAATATCAATATATAAAAGAGTCCACCTCTTTCAGTTACAGTACAACGATTTGAATCTCAAATAGAAAAGGTTTGAATGAAATTGTAACAATATGTATGATATACAATTTTTTCCTGGGATTGTAGTTCAATTGGTCAGAGCACCGCCCTGTCAAGGCGGAAGCTGCGGGTTCGAGCCCCGTCAGTCCCGATGGATACAAATCCAATGAAAAAAAGATATCAATTTATTTTGTGTGTGAAAGGGAATAAAAATAACAAAAAAATCCCATTTCTAAACGGGATCCCCTTTTTTTCTTTCTTTCGAAGAAAGAAAAAAGGAAAGGGAATTTTTGATTGCATCAGAAAGTAATTTTTTTTATTTGGTATGGATAAAAGATCTTCCTATGTTATACTATTTCATTCTCGACGATGAATCGATTTGATAGCTCAGATATTGTTATTCGTGATATTGATCCGATTTGATATCATCGAGATAAAATTTATACCATTGAATTTACCGACGAAAGGTTTATCATTTCTATGGGATTAAATCCCGAAGTATTTTTTAGAAAGAAAAGAGAAAGAAAACATAGAGATTATGGAAGTAAATATTCTCGCATTTATAGCTACTGCACTCTTCATTCTAGTTCCTACCGCCTTTTTACTTATAATTTACGTAAAAACGGTAAGTCAAAGTGACTAATTTGAAATTTGACTGAAACATGAATTCTGATTTCTTATCAACGAAATGACAATGATTGAATGAAAAAAATGAAAAAAGGATTTCAATTTCGGGTCTTCGTTTTAAATGAAATGATCAGACTACAATCAGCAGAATTCTATGAAATCCATAGAGTATAGTAGAAAGAAATCAAATCTATTTCTTTCTACTATACTATCTATTCTTGTAGTATATAAAGTTTGACTCTATGTTTTCTTTCTTTATTCTATAAAAATAGAGGTTTAATATGTACCAATCTTTAAATATTGATTTTCATATTCATACTATCTATAGATAGATATCGATATAGAATTTACATTCTATATATGGAATGTACATAACATAGCGTCCACATTTTTTTCTTTGTTTCATCTAATCTATTTGATTTGTATTGGTTCCAATCAATCTGAAATAATCAAAAAGCAACTCTTATTCTTCTGATTTGAATTCTTTTATTTCTTATTCTTTTCAGAATCCCGCCTATTCGGTATCATATTTCTTAAAAAATATGAGAAATAAAGTAATCTTTTTAGCATTCTGAAAAATCAATTGATTAATTAATTAATTGACAGATGATCCGGGGTTCTATGAAAAAGTTTTTCATATTTCGAAAAGATTGGTGGTAACCAGTTCATCGAAATAGAAATCTTAGAAAGAATTTGGTTAGAATAGGAATTCATTTCCTATTCTTTGTACTCCCTTGACTTTCAAAATACGAAGATGGTAACAATTCAAATATTTGTTTGATTTAAAGAGTCTTTTCAATATTATACATAGAATACATTACACCACTGGAATACAATAGAATTCCAAAATGCAGATATAATTGCATTTCATTAATTAGTATTAATAATAAAATTAAGAAAATAACTAAATTCAATAGTTAAAAGATTTCAGAACTCAGCTATCAAACAATTGATACAGTCTGATCCCTTAACTCAATTAGTAGTACCCTTAGAGTCCACTTCTTCCCCATACTACAAGGGAAAGGGAAAATGTAAAAACTACCATTAAAGCAGCCCAAGCAAGACTTACTATATCCATGTAAATTTTGTCTCCTATCTCTATCAATATGAAGGAATTCTTTTCTTATTGTTTACTAATTTTTCTTGTCTTATTTTATCTTGTATTATGTTCTTTTTTTTCTTTATTTTTCACTAAAAATTTTATAATAATAGTGGAATCGCTGGTACAGAGTCAAAAAAAGATTCCGGGATAACACCATTGACGAAACAATCCAATAAATCCAATTAGAACATCTAACAAGTTCTTATCTGATTTCTAGTAGAATAAAAAAACATTAAGCATAAAGAAAAAATATCCAGAGATATCTTTTGAAGTCTTAAGGGAATTCATCTTAGTAACAGGTAGGAATAAAAAGACCTATGTTTTATTTTGCCCCCATTTCATTAACTCAAAAGTCAAAAATATAGAATCAAGATAGATTACTTTGCATACTCATACTCTTATTTGCATCTCTTATTTCCATTTGATCTAATCCTTACCGTCTCCCGATTCGTTCTCTAAAACAATCGGAAAACAGCCTCTGAGATTCTTTGACTAGAAGTTACCGAAAAGAAAGAATTTCATTTTTCTTATAATGGAAATAGAATTTCAATTCTTGGATGAAAGAAATATATATTTAATAAGAAAAATGAAGAATCTTAATAGAAGATTAGAGAAAATTTAGAACTATTAAAGATTTCAAGAAATATAAAAAAGAAATCTAATTAGATATTCAATCTTATTAATCTAACTAATATTGAATAAATGCGGAAGCACTCATATAGTTTACATGAGTCTGTATACAAGGTTTTTC